TGCCATGCCCAAGCCCTTACCTTCGCCCTATACCGAAAGATATTAGTTCATTGATCAACTACCACTTGATCCCCTAGGTAAAGGAATTTATCTAAGGTGCCAAAGAGTCCCCTCCTAATAAGTAGGGCTTTGCTGGTCTTGCAAGCATTCGTCTACGTTTGCTCGCAAAACTGCTAAGGTTAAGATAGCCAATCCCGTTTTGTTTCGGCAGAAACGAATCAATTTCGAACAGTGTATTATAGTCGACGGGCCTCTAGCGACGATCGGACCCAGATAATCAATGTATTCATCGTGCCCCCCCTGGGTTCGGTGAAAGAATTTAGATTTCCCGATGAGGTAGCCTGCTGGGACTTTGCTAGAAAAGGGATTAGCGGCTTAATGCATGGATTTGAGCTGTGAAAGGCCTTGCTAAGTGCCTTGCTCATGCCTTCCCGCCTTACTATGTCAAAGAGCCAAAAATGCACTCAATGAAGGCCACGATCGATAGTAGGGCTTTCTCTCTCAATTAACAAGCCCAGGGATCACAGACGAGATCTAACCTAGTGGTTTCGCTTTAATTCATTAACTATACGAAGATCTTATTTCTTACCTACTAGATCGATTGAAAGAAGCCTTCGGGTTACAGTCAACTCATAAAATACTCTCCTAAGGAGATATTCTTTCTATCCATAAACAGAAAGGGGGAGAGATTCCTGCTTGCCTACTTCGCGGATCGAAGGGAGAAGACCTATTAAAAAAAAAAAAAATAGCCTGACCTTGGTAATTCCTGATAACACCACCCCCTGTTATGAATCCATTTATAGCGGAACCGTCCACATTGAGTTTGAAAGAGCCAATATCAGGTGGATGCTAACCCTACGTCCCCTCTTAGGTTTAGGGGAAATAATAGGAACCTGAAGAGCATGAAGGCAAGCTTGATCATGTAAACCCAGCCGGGTGGAAAAGAACCACAGTGTCAAGCAGCCACTTCCAAATTTTCTGTCTCGTTTTAACTATATTGAGCTTTACATTGTCATGAATAATGGAATTGCGGTCTTTCCAAACTTCCCATAGGATAAATAAAGCAACAGAATTGCGTAAAAAAGAATACTGGGAGCAAATAGTATCAGTCCACCAAGACTCAAGACGCTGCTCGAGAGACTGAGCTTGGGATATTGAGATGTTAAGATGAGACGCGAAGAAGGACCAAAGGGATGCAGCCAGCTCTCCTTGAACAAAGAGATTCGAGATGGATTTACTATGAGGGCTGGAACAGCAAAGACAACAAGAGGGAAACCGAAAACCCAGAGACTTAATACGCTCATCAGTGGATATTGCCTTATGCATAAGTCGCCAAACAAAACCTGCAATTTTTGGGTGTACCCATTTATTCCAAACATATTTCCACCAGTAGACAGAAGGATGAGAAGCCCGCGTCGATTCCCATGCACTAGAAACAGAGAAGGCATCCATCAGGATGAAGTAGCCAGTGAAGTTTGCCCTCATAAACCTCAGAAAGACAGCCCCGCATAGATTGAATTTCTTGAATGGAGATAGGATCCAAAATACTCAGAATTTCATCCATCAAATTGGGGTCATTGAAGGCCTCTTTGACAGAGATATGAGGCCGAGGAGGGTTGTCTACCTGCAGAGGAGAATTCAACCACATATCATGCCAAAAAAAATGTTACCTTTACCGATAGACCACAAGGCGTGGGATAAAACAAAGTCCAGCTGGGCATGGATGGCTCTCCAACAATGAGAAGCACTCCTAGGAATTGAAGAGAGAACAGCCCTGTGAGGGGCACCATATTTGCTTCGCATGAACATAGCCCAAAGAAAAGAGAGTCCCCTTTATAGTATAGAATTCCACGCCTATGTGCAAGGCTTGCATCACTTGATGTAACGAACGAATTCTAACACCCCCTTCCTCCTTAGGACAACAAATGGTCTCCCATGACACCCAATGATGTCTCTCTTCTCCATTAGAGCTCCAAAAGAAATTCTAAAAAAGACCCTGCCCAAATATGCGACTCTATAGGGATAAAAAAAAATGAAATTCATAATGGTATTCTAAATAGTATCTTACTTTTGACCTCTTCCCTCTTCCTGGGCAGCAGGATAGAGTGGGCTTTATGGTTGATGTCAGCTACTCTCTTCCTGCTTTACCTTCTAGAGAGCCCAGTACATAGTCTGATGGCATGGGCACTCGAAGGAAAGGTATAAAGATTTTCCATTGTCCTAGGGATTCGTATTTCCCATTGTCCTTATGGATGAGGGAATCGAGTTGCGAAAGATGAGGGAATCTACTTGAGTCCCCCTAAAGCAGGGTCTTCTTCCTATTTTCCCTCTTCCTCCAGCTATCAACAGGATAGAGTGGAGCCTCACATAACCCCCTTTAGCACAGAGAAATGTACACCTAATGCCCGGACTGAATCTAAGTTATTCTATACATTGATTATAAAGTGACTTACGAGTCGGAATGGTCGGGCATAATGAGTGTAGCTCAGTGCTCCCTCTCCTTAACAGTCGAGCTATTTCTTTCCTTTCAAGAAGCACGAGTGGAACGGTCAAACCGTTAAGTCAACAGGTTGAGAAAGAGATTGATCGTCACATACGACATTGCCCCAGAATGAGATTAGTCGTCATATACGAGATTAGACTTAGTCCGTTGTTGTTTGATCTTTTACTCGGACAAGTGCTACAACCGTCGAGCTGAGGAGCGAGACTAAGGTCGACCGTTAGGGAGACTAAAGCCGACCTGAGGGAGGCTAAAACGAATGCTTTCAGTATGCATAGCCTCTCCCTTTGTTTTGTAGGGGCTAGGGCCTTGCCTAAGAGCTAGTTAGTCTTCCTGCCTTGATAAAAGAAGGACAACAGCTAGCTGACTTCTTAGCCTATTCATTAGAGTAAGTTAGTCCACTGCATCTCCTGTTGGGACTGAAAGCGGGTTGCCTGCCTCGCCTTCCTCAACTTATTGATTAGGGGGCATTGCGCGTGTTTTAAGCCCCGTGAAAGCGGGTCCTTCACTTTTGACTCAAGATAAATTGCCTTCTAGACTATGGCCTTATAGAGGAATGATTGACTTAACTAATGAGCTTGTTAGGGCGTTTAAGACTTTGGAAGGAATGGAATAGAGGGTCTACCGCTTAAGGGCCTTTTCTTATCCATCATTGCTAGACTAAATAAGGGCCTACTTCTTTTGTTATCATTGCTAAAATCATGCCTTTTATCGCAATCTCTTATAGGCCCAAGTACCTACATACGTGTACTCAAGAAAGCAAGACTGAAAAGATCTCATTTCACGCTTAGCCTAGCCGTCTCACTCGTACTAGCTCCTAGTCCTCTTAGCCAGGAAAAGACCCAACAGGCATACAAACTCACTCTCCCTTCTCAGAAGGGGCAGCAGAGGAAGGCAAGATTTATTAGGAGGTGGGGCAACTAGCTAGCCTTAGTAGTAAGGACGGAAGTCATACAACCTAGCTCCGGAGTTCATACATTTTGAATGCTTTCGGACGGCTAACTATCAATTTCTTTAAGGTGCTAGCTGCTTAGCCTATCCCTTTGCCGTAAAGCTAAGACAGAACTCAGCTAGGACCGAAGAGAGGATTGCCAACCGGATGAAAACCGAAGAGAGCATTGCCAGTTTCATTCCAGTCTTTTCTCAATTGAGAAGTCAACCAACAGGTCAATCCTTCCCTTATATCATATCCATTTTACACAGTCTTTGTTGAAATAGTGTAAATAGTGCGAGACTTTCAACTAATGAAATCTAAACCAGCTAGTTCAGTCAGATACCGGCTAAGCAACCTCTAAAGCAGCTATCGGAGCAGTAGCAGCTTGAAATTCGCATACCAAAGACGATGGAATTCCCCACTTTCTAATGCAATACGGCAAAGCTTAGGGAGTCAGCTAGTCCAACATCAGTCATTCTAATGGAATATCTGGAATATCGAACTAGGAATTGAAAGACTTTCTTTCTTTATATACGAGTCAATTACATACCGGAAATCTCGAACAGTAAATGCTATACCGGAAATGCGATATCTAAAGTCAATCTCAGTGAATTCCGTACCAAGCAGTCCAACCAAAACCTAACAGTATATCAGATCTATCCTATACAGGTAGTCCAACACAAGCAATCGATACTACGCCTTCGACCTTTGAGAAGTTACTTTGTGAAATAGGATTTCTCCCTTGTACAATTTCTTCATTTTAGATAGCTAGAGCTAAGCCTGTCCTAAGAATGAGTCGGGTAGGACCTTTCAGTCAAGTGCCTTGCCTTCCTTGCCTATTCATTTAGTCCAACAATTGAAATACCTATTCGCATTCCTTCCCAGTCCACTTCGAAAGTTACTTTGTTCAGTCGATAGATGCAATGCTGCGATGGAGAAATCTCATATGCTCTCCAACTTGAAAGACCTTCTCTTCCCCCTCTTGGAAACAGGCTAGCGATGAGGAGAAAAGTCGCCCAATGTATGGTCCTAATTTCAACACGCCACCTACACGACTCACTACATAGGTTTAAGGAAAGCAGTATACTCATGACCAGGCACAGCAGAATAAAGGCCTAACTCTCAAAGTAGTGATGTTCCCCCAAGGGTTCGGTATCATAATAGAGTAGTATGCCGGAACTCTTTCTCTTAAGGTGCGGAGCGAACTGTCGGACTAGGAGCAGCGATTTCTTTTGTTGAAGAAGAAGTTCTTCCTCTAAATAGATGGCGAGAATCTGTTCTTGGTGGTAGGGCATGGTTAAGCTTTTAGTAGGCATAGAGTAGAAGAAACTGATCGATCGAGATAACATTTCCACCAGATGCCAGAAAGAGGAAGACAGAAGCAAGAGTCCCCCCAGGGGCGAAATGTGAGTTCATCGCCGGATTCGGAGTAGTTCAAATCAAAGAGTTCCAGATATGCGGATTAAGCGAGAGCGAGTTTGTTTGAGTCTTTCTTGGTTCTTGAAGCGTGAAATGCGTGTGTGAGCATTGTTTTGCCGTCTTTCTCTTATAACGTTCTCAGAGGATACGGCGAAACCACTTTGTGTTTAGTGGTTTTTAGGGAAGGATCAGGTCTTTTCGAGAGCTTATTGACCCGCAAAAATCAGCTTTGTGACCGATTTCTTTGAGTCAGCTTCTTTTCCGTGCGTGATAGAGCGTGAGGTTCGAGAGCGTATTGTACGAACAAATGCTTTATTCGATCACTTTTCGCTAGCGTTAGTGAGTGATGAGATAGCGTATGATCCGTGCGCTAAGCGAGCAGCAAGCATTTTCTACTTCAACAACTTCTACTTATAGCTGTTTTGTGTTTCAAAATTTAGTTTTCTCTTTTCTTTTTCTTTTAGATGATGACAAACGAACTGAAAACTGCGAATGCTTCTAATTAATTGAATCTTATTTTATAATCCAATTTTCTTTTTTATATATAAAGCAGAGTGATGTCTTTATGACAATTCGTCAAGTCCGATCGAGAAACCTGCGCCCAAAGTGCTTACGTAGCCGGTCACCGTTTGGCTAAGATCCTTGATGACTGATTCATAAACCACTCTAGCTTTATTTCAGTCTTGTGTTAAGTGTTCGCATAGCGACTCAGGTCCTAACAACTTGATGTCAGACTGTTCAACATGAGGGACATCTAACTCCTCTAACACAGATAACATAAAGACTAGGATTAGATGCTTAACATAACGACTCGTATGCTTTCACGAAAGAAGAAGGAGCTCGCAGACATTTCACAAAGGATTGTGTTGGTGTTCCGCGCTATCTCAACTCCTAGTTCTAGTAGTACAAGCTCGAATCTGATCTATAAGAATAGATCTTAGGCGGAAATAGAGCTCTTTGAAATTGAAAGCGGTATTCCCCCTTATATATAGCCCTAAAATAACCAACCTATAATCCCGCCTCGCCTGGGTTAGATTTTTTTATGGTGGAACGAAGTTAATAAGTCGTTTTCTAAGTGAGGAGACAGGAGCTCTAGCTTAGAGAACGGTCCCTAGGCCTGTTGACACAATCCCATTTCTTTCTCCCTTTCTTTCCGTTGGTCAACAACCAACAAAAGTTCTCGTTTAGTTCTTCACTACTCGTACAGGAAGGCCTCTCTTTCTGTATGGGGGGAATCCTTTAAAATCAAAGAAATCAAGATGCCTCAACTGGATAAATTCACTTATTTCACACAATTCTTCTGGTCATGCCTTTTCCTCTTTACTTTCTATATTGCCATATGCAATGATGGAGATGGACTACTTGGGATCAGCAGAATTCTAAAACTACGTAACCAACTGCTTTCACACCGTACGAACAACATCCGGAGCAAGGACCCCAACAGTTTGGAAGATATCTTGAGAAAAGGTTTTAGCACCGGTCTATCCTATATGTACTCCAGTTTATTCGAAGTCTCCCAATGGTGTAAGGCCGTCGACTTATTGGGAAAAAGGAGGAAGATCACTTTGATCTCTTGTTTCGGAGAAATCAGTGGCTCACGAGGAATGGAAAGGAACATATTATATTTGATCTCGAAGTCCTCATATAGCACTTCTTCCAATCCTGGATGGGGGATCACTTGTAGGAATGACATAATGCTAATCCATGTTCCACACGGCCAAGGAAGCATCGGTTTTTAATCTCATTATGACTTGGTCGTTCAGAAGAGATTCTTTCTCGATCAGAATAGTGGATTCTTCCTCTCCCGAGTTGAGTTAAGATTCGACTAAGATGGTAAAGGATGTTAATGTCACCATCGAAATGGAAACCACTGAAACGTCTGGATATGCCCTCGTTTCGTCTATCTAGCTGACAGCTGTAATTGGATTGATCCCTTTTCATCTTGGAATCCCACCGGAGTGAGTAGACACGGATGCACTACTCTTCCGTCCTCTTCTTCCTATGGATGCTCTTCTAGCCCTTCTTTCACTTAGATGGATCCGCTTAGCACTTGCTTGCCAGGAGCTTCACCTTCGAAGAGAGATGGCTTTGGGAGGCAAGATGGATTATTGAGAAAGGGGCGAGATGGAGAATAGGGAATGGGAGGAGAGGGCTAAGACAAGGATCAGGATGTGAAGTGAAGGTCAACAAGTCTTTCTAATTGAGAGTTCAAAAGGCAGAAATCTTAGAACCTTCACCTTGGACGGCAGTTCACTAGCTTAGTGTCAGCCCCAGGCCAGGGATCACAGTCGAGATCAAGCAGGAGCGATTCACCTGATCGACATTAAGAGTTCGCTCTCCAAACAGCTCCACTCCGCTATTACCTTACTATACCATACTATGCTATGATAAGAAGAAGGATGCAATCGCTTTCTTCTTTATACTGATTTCTATTAGGGGCTCGTGTTCTAAGGATCCGGGTTCTACTAGGGATCCGTGCTCTAAGTACCTGTACTAAGTTAGGGCTCCGTCTAGATTAGGTTCAGAAGAGTTGGAGGAGTTGAAAGATCTGCCGAATAGACATTCTCCCTCTTCTTAATTAGCTAAATTCCTGGGATCGCTTTTGGTTGGCCTTTGTGATGGGTTAGGTCAGGCGGGCTAGAACCTA